CCTCGGGAGAAATACGATCGGGGGGGGCTAATTCGAATCCCTCGGGTAAAATAAGAACAGCTCCCACGTTCAAAGCTCCTTTTTTACCATTAGCAAGAACTTGTTTCAGTTGCATATCATAAGGAATTCGAACAACTGCTTCAAATACAGTATCAGGAAGTACAGCTTGCGGAACTTCAATATCCACAGGCTTATTAGCTAAATGGCAATTGGCGCATACAATTCGCCCAGTTGCTTCTCGTGGATTTTCATAACCTTTCTGCGCAAAAATGGGATACGCATTTGAAATAGATGTTCGAGTTATTACATATATCATGATCGATACAGAAATAAATCGAGTCATCTGTTCCTTTACCCAAGAAAAAGTATTTCTATTTTGCATGATCCAATCATTGATCCCCGAATTTCTACAATAAATTAGATAGGTAGCTAGTATAGTTCCCTATCCACGAGTCTGCCGTTGTACTGAAATAATTCTACTGAAATAGAACGAATACCTTGAAGAGGTAGAAGTATAAAGAATAAGAAAAATGGAAAACGCTTTCTTTATACGCGAAGAAAATTTTTGATTGATATCAGGGGATCAAATAAGTTCTTCATTCATTCATTGAATGATAAATGACTACAAGCGAAGGAGATACGCGATTTAAAAAACGGAAGATCCAATATTTCACAATTGTATCTAGAATAACCGGAAAAGTGGAAACAAGACCAGATATAATTTGCTCGTTATGAGCCAATCCAAAATCATTGTAGATCGAACCAATCATTAGTTCCCAACCATGGGTCGAGTGAAATCCGATCCATAAATCAGTAACTAAAAGAATCGAAAAAGCTTTTATTGTGTCACTTAAGTTATAGAAGAATTCCTGAATCCAAGAATTAAGAATGACAAGTTCTTCATTACCCAGAATAAAATAACCACTTAGAATAGCGAAACAGATTATATTTGTCGACAAATGCAAAATGATATGGAGATGATATTCATTGTGCGTTTTGACCAATTGTATTGTTTCCTTGTGTATTCCTATATGAAGCTTTTGTATATGTGTCTCCGGGTATTCTTTTATCATTTCGTCCAACAAGAATAGTTCTTCTAATTCTAGGAATTTTTCTAGAACATTTTTCTCCTGAATATCATTCAAAAAAGTTTCGGATTGCCTAGTATTCCACCAATTAATAATCCAAGGTTCCAGACTTTTTTGAAATGAGAGAGAGATCCACCAGGGCAAAAATACTATAGATGCAAGATATGGGAGGGAAGTCAATGCTTTCTTTTTTTTTTCATTTTTGATCTGTGAATTGTTAATGAACTGTTTCATTTGTCAACTCTATCTGATATTTCTCTAAAGCGCGAGTTCTATAACAAGGTATCGAACCTATAGATCTATTCCCACTTTTGTGTAATAATTTAGTCCTTAGATCTAGAAGGAATATAGAAATAGAATAAGGATCCCCTTTCGGATGAAAAAAAAATATATAAAATATAGAAATATAAAATAAGTAAATTATAAGGAAATGGGATTTCCGGATATCTCAATTGGGCAAATTCGAACGAATTTCATCTTCATTTCTTCCTTTCCATAAATACTCGAAAAAGTTACTTGAAGTAACGAATATTATTCGGACCGCAGCGCAGGAATACGGCATCAATTCAAAATCTGAGGCCTAACCTAAGAAGATGAATTCTGTATTACGAAATACATATTCGGATATTTTATTTGATGAATTCATACTTAATTAGACTTATTAGACTTTTTACTAGTATAAAAGAATTGAGTTGGGCTCTATACGCATACAAAATAGTTTTTGTATAGAAAAAAATTTCTTCTTATTTTATTATAGTTTCTGGTTTTTTATATTTATTATAGTTGTTCCATATACGTTCTCCTACTTTTGTTTTATTCTATGCGGATCGTTGCACCAAAGGAACGAGGAAATGGAATCTAACATGTTTTGCTCGAATGAACATTCTGAAGAAACTTCAATTGTATTAAAAAGGAAATTAGCAAGTTCCTTCCATTATGCGGAGAAAACCTTCATTCTTCCTTCAGTTCATTTCAAAATACTTCAATTGGTACGCGCAAGAAATAGGCCAATTCGGCAGCTTTTTGCTCAATTTCTCGTGGAGTCAAATTCTCATCAGTACGAGTCAAGGGAATGGTTCCTTGGCCTCTGATTTCCATATAAAGAATACGACGAGGAAAAAGACCCTCTTTAACCTCCATTCTGATTGATTGGATATCTTTCATAAAGAAGCGAAGGAAGATGCGACGATTTATTCCGGGGAATCCCCAACGAAAAATACACATTATTCCTTCTTTTCTATCGAATCGGTCATAACCACTACCTACATTCCACGAAATTGTGCACCACAAATAGGAACTAATGAATAGACCCGCGATCCCATAGAAAGACATCACGATCCCTTGTGGGAAAAAAATGATTTGCTGAGATGGAAATCCAGGTATCAGATTCCTACCAAGATAACTGGAAGTTCCAACCACTAAGAATCCTAGTGAACCTAAAAAAAGTATACAGGCCCAGCAAAAATTACTTGCTTTTCGGGACCCTGTTATAAGTTCTATCCATATATGTTCTGATCGCCAGTTCATACTATACTAGATCCGATTGCATTCGATTGGAATTGAGAAAAAAATTTGACTTTACTTTTTGCCGAAATAACTTTCATCAACTAGCACTATTCTGATATGAACCATTAGGAGGAATTGGTTAGATACATTGACTTTCAATTATAAAATAGAAAAATATTCGCCGATCATTTTTAACCAGATAACCCGCATATACATGCATTTATGCGGATATCATGTATCCGCATGCATAATAATTCTTTCATTTGTATTCGGAAAAAGGCGCATATCATACCATATTACACTAAACAAATATCTGTACCAAATAAATATATGTATTATGATTCAGTGTTGAAATAAATTGCTGAAATTTGGTCCCATCGGATCTAGACAATCTTATTTTTTTGAACATGAAGAAATAAAGAAGCCATTGCAATCGCCGGAAATACTAGGCCCACTAAAGGGACAAAAATAGAGGGTAAGTTAAGATCTGTCATAGAATGGGTACCTCGATTTAATATTTGTACCTATTATAAGGATATCTTAAGTATATCTATTATAAACTATTATAAATAATATTAAGTAGTTAATAAGTGCAAGGAATGAAAACTAAATGAAGTGTACCTATTCATCTTTCTACACGAATATGTATGATAATCCACCTTAAGTTTAAGAAATTTTATTAATTCTCCCATCCTTATATTCTATCTATCTTTCTAATAAAATAAGGAGTTTTTTATGAAAATTAAAGAGTTTATTATAAGTTCGCGACTCTAACAAAACTAATTCAATCCAAGAAACAGGTATTCCTAGTAAAAAATGGGAGTTCTTGGTAGACATAGAAATCACTTCTATTCTATATCTATATTTTCATTTTATTTCGATATTTTTTTTTTGCATTTTTTTTCAAGGGAAAGAAACCGTGGAGCTGAAATAACTCACTCAGAACGCCTTTTAAAAGATTACGCGGTACGATTGGGTCGAATAAGCCCTTATGGAATAAATACTCAGCCGCTTGTGAACCGTCGGGTACTGCTTTATTCAATGTTTGTTCAATTACTCTTTTACCCGCAAAAGCAATGTAGGCATTGGGTTCAGCAATAATGACATCTCCCAACATACCAAAACTGGCAGTTACTCCACCAGTTGTAGGAGATGTAAGGATTGATACATAGAATAACTTTTTATTTGATTGATAATTATATGAAGCAGAAGATATTTTAGCCATTTGCATCAAGCTTAAACTTCCTTCTTGCATGCGTGCTCCTCCAGAAGCACACACAATAATGACAGGTAAAGATCTATTAGTAGCATACTCGATCAAACGAGTGATTTTCTCGCCTACTACAGATCCCATACTACCCCCCAAAAACTGAAAATCCATAACCCCAATTGCTGTGGGAATACCGTTTAGTTGACCTATGCCCGTTTGAACAGCTTCAGTTAAACCTGTCCTTCTTTGATAAGAATCGATACGATCTCTATAAGGTTCCTCTTCTGAATTAAATTCAATGGGGTCCGTGGAGACCATATCTTCATCCATAGGATCCCAAGTGCCCGGATCAATCAAAAGTTCGATTCTATCTGAACTACTCATTTTCAAATGATATCCACACTGTTCACAAATATTCATTTTTGACCTAAAAAATTTTTTATAATTTAATCCATAACAATTTTCGCATTGAACCCATAAACTTCTGTATTTTTTATTATTTATATCAAAACCATTAGATCTTCCTCTTATATTGAAATCGCGGCTGTTACCACCAGTTCTTATACTAGAATTCCCCCTTTCACTACTGCTTACGCCTTCAGTACAAATGAAACTAGAAATGTAACTGTCACTGTAATTTTCGGTACCTTCGAAAATGGAACTATGAATACTGACTTCAAAACGAAGATAACTATCAATGCAACTATTAATGTGATTATTCCAACTAGATTGAGTATCATACATGTAATGATAATAGTAGTGATTGTTACTCTTAGTCCTATTATTCAAATAACTGGAAAAAAAGCTTTCTAGTTCACTCAGAAAAAAACTATTATTGTCAATCTCAAAAATATGATTTTCAATGTCAAAATATACAGAATAACAGTCACCATTACCATCCCTAACTAAAAAAGTGTTATCAGAGATAAAACTCCCAATATTCCTGATATCAAATAAATAATCAACATTACTGAAACTATAACTACCACTTTCATTCCAACTAGGAATGTTTTTCTCCGTATCATTTAGAATGGGCTCTTCACTTCCCCCGGTATGTCCAAGAGCATTAAGACTATTTATTGATTTACTTAGCCCACACTTATGTTCTAACTTCCCCTTAGACAACATCGAATTGAACCACCATTTTTTCATAGAGTCTTCCCGTCCCCTATTTGATGAAAATATAATAGATGAAT